TTCCGAGTTCTAATGGAAAAGGTACAGCCGGTTGGATCCAGCTTCTTCTTGAAATAAACAACTCACACACACTCCCTTTCCAAAAAAGATCAATACACCAATCACTACACCTAGATTTATTGGATTTGTTGCTAAAATATCGGTATTCAATCCGAAACTCCCGGCAGACGGCCATTGGCCCAAAGAAAGGAAAGAATCGGTTACATTTTTCATAGAATCTCCTCTTATAGATAGACTAAAAAATCGATCAGAGTTATTTTTTGATCACCTTGCGCCTTTTTTTATTTTTTCTTTTCTTTCTTTGAAATCGAGTCAAAAAATATTCTAGTTATATAGTTATAAAGTATGAACTATCCCTTGATTTTTGCAAAATCTGATAAAAGGAATTTCCTTTGGACTAGGTACGGGAAGGATGAAAGTGAGTAGGTCTGCTAATTCCTCATCTGCAAATCAACCCTTCCCGCAGGTTATTTTATCAACGAATAAGGAATTGTATGAGTGAAATTTGGATCTAATTTGAAAGGCAAAGGGCAGGTCCAGGGCAATAAAATAGGTATTTTTTTATTTGTAAAATTAAACAAAAGGGTTCGCAAATAAAAGTGCTAATGCTACAACCAATCCATAAATGGTTAAAGCTTCCATAAAAGCTAGACTAAGCAACAGAGTACCTCGTATTTTTCCCTCTGCCTCAGGCTGTCTCGCGATACCCTCTACAGCTTGACCTGCAGCAGTCCCTTGACCAACGCCAGGTCCAATAGAAGCAAGCCCTACGGCCAATCCAGCAGCAATAACGGAAGCAGCAGAAATCAGTGGATTCATGATAAGTTCCTCATACCAACAAAAAGAAATGGTTAATGATACAATCAATACATCAATCAATGAATTATGACTTAATTATTCCATTGATGGGATTCATCTGATCGAAGTAACTACGAACTTCGAATTGAAGTAATAATATTCTATTTCTATTATTGAATTGTCAAAACTCCTTCGATTTCTCTTTTTTTTGTTTCTATCCACAGATTTTTGAGAAATCCATAGACCTTTCGTTCTTCCCTGTCTTGGTTCCGAACTGTTATTTCCATTTTAAAAATTTCTTTATTTTATCTGTTTATTCAGCCAATTGATAACTACAACAGTATGAAAGGAAACTCCGATCGGAACCCACAAGTAGTAGGTCAATCTTTAATTTCTATATAACTAGTCAATATCTACTATCACATATACATGTCTTTCTTATCTAATGTAAACCATCTGTTTCGATCGGATTCGAGAATCAATCTATTTTTTTTTATTCTTTCTCATTTTTGTTTTTGGATTCTTTTTAATCGATTTTTTGAGTAATCCCCTTTTTTGTTTTTGTAACTTTTTTTCTCCCTTCCATTTTCTTTATCATTATTCTAACCAACTCCAGAAAAAAGGATTCGGTCGAATTATTCCGTAGAAATCTCATTAGTTCCATGAACTAAGTTCATGCAATTTTGTTGATTATTTAGTAGTATAATTCTATTCTTTTGGTCAATTGTGAAAATCTACTGCAAAGTCGAATCAAAGTATCAAAGTAGACTCGTTTTTCCTTTAATTACATTTAACACACGGCATAAAGCGTACACATATATCTTCTTTTCCAAATTATTATTTGATTTGAATAAGAAGGTTGGCTGACCAATATAAATATATATAGAAGGTGAATATTCCTTCAGGAAAGGAGAGTTTTGGGAAAAATATCTGTTAGATCTCTTTCCCCCTTTTGAACTCTCGAATATCTAAATTGTTGATTTTTTTGTTCTTAATTTGATCTATTTCTATTCCTTAAGTCAATAATCTTGAATCTTGAACTGCACATACATTGCTTTGCGATAAACTAAAAAAAAAAAAGACTATTTCAATGATGGCCTTCCATGGATTCGCCTATATAAGCGGCGGCTAAAGTTGCAAAAATAAGAGCTTGAATACCACTTGTAAATAATCCAAGGAACATGACAGGGATAGGAACCACTAAAGGTACTAAAGAAACAAGAACAACAACGACTAATTCATCCGCTAAGATATTCCCGAAAAGTCGAAAACTGAGTGATAAGGGTTTTGTGAAATCTTCTAAGATGTTGATGGGTAAAAGGATTGGGGTTGGTTGAATATATTTCCCAAAATAACTGAATCCCCTTTTGGAAAGACCTGCATAGAAATAGGCCGCTGACGTGAGTAAAGCCAAAGCAACTGTAGTATTTATATCATTCGTAGGTGCGGCTAACTCTCCATGAGGTAATTCTATGATTTTCCAAGGTAAAAGAGCTCCTGACCAATTCGAAACAAAAATAAATAGAAACAAGGTTCCAATAAAAGGAACCCAAGGGCCGTATTCTTCTCCAATTTGAGTTTTACTCACATCTCGAATGAACTCAAGAACATATTCGAAGAAATTCTGACCCCCAGTCGGAATGGTTTGTGGGTTCCGAATAGCTATAGTAGCTGAACCTAATAAGATAGCAATTACAACCCAAGAGGTAATAAGGACTTGTCCGTGGACTTGGAAACCTCCTATTTTCCAATAGAAATGTTGACCTACTTCCACACCGGATATCTCGTATAAGCCTTTTAGTGTGTTGATGGAACATGATAGCACATTCATATTCATATTGCCCTCTGAAAAATCGAACTTTAAACAAAATTATTTTGATTCAACCATCTCTTTATCTACTATCCTACTGGAATGGGGTATTTAGAATACCCATGGATACTTGGAATACTAACTAATTCCATAGTATTCCCGGTTTTTTATCTATTTTTAGAAATAAAAAAAAAATAACCGATTCCATAAATCTACATAAATCTATTGTATTTTCGAAGTAAAACTTATTTATTTTATCTTATTATTAATCAAGGATTTCTTCTATAGCTAGAACTAGAACGTCCCTCACAAATCGCAACTACTAATTTGTTAAGAATGAATCGGATTGAGGATATAGCGTCATCATTCGCTGGAATTGAAAGATCTGCAAGATCGGGATCACAATTTGTATCGATTAAACAAATTGTTGGAATTCCTAAAGTGATACACTCCCGCAGGGCCGTATATTCTTCATGCTGATCGACGATGATCACAATATCGGGTAACCCTGTCATATATTTAATCCCGCCCAGATAGGTTTGCAAACGAAATAGTTGTCTTTTCAACATAGCCGCATCTCTTTTAGGAAGACGGCCGAGTCTTCCCATTTTTTGTTCCATTCTCAAGTCCCTGAACTTATGAAGTCTCGTTTCTGTAGTGGACCAATTCGTTAACATACCGCCGAGCCATTTTTTATTAACACAATGACACCGGGCCCTTGTTGCAGCCCATGCTACTAAATCAGCTGCTTTATTACTTTTTTTGGTCCCAACAATTAAGAATTGTTTTCCCTTACTTGCTGCATAAAAAACCAAATCACAGGCTTCAGATAAAAAACGAGCAGTTCTAGTAAGATTTGTAATATGAATACCTTTACGCTTTGCCGAGATATAAGGGGCCATTTTAGGATTCCATTTCTTAGTACCATGGCCAAAATGAACCCCTGCTTCCAGCATCTCTTCCAAGTTGATGTTCCAATATCTTCTCGTCATTTCTCCCCACATCCCCCCGCTTTTTCCAAAAAGGCGGCAGGGAACGCTGAACGGAAATAAAGAATTGTTCCGATGGAACCTTCACGTCTATCGTAGATTGGCGTAGATATATGAATAAGCCATTAGTCTTTTCTATTCCTTATTTTTTATTATCAACCTAAATGACTGTCCCAAATACCGATAGTAAAAAAAAAGATGAATCCGCTTTTAGGAATCATTAAATCCCATAAAGTTCTGATGTATCATCCAAATTTTTTGAAAGAAAAGAATCAAACAACTTTCGGTGGTGAAAGAAAATATCTCCCATTTCCCCCATTTCCCCTTCGAATAGATTGTTTTCTTTTGTTTCCAAAGGGCTCTTTTTTTGTTGTTTTGACGGGGGCACTAATCCCTTCAATCCGGTCCCGGCGGGTATCATACCCCCCAAAACAACGTTCTCTTTCAGTCCTTTTAACCAATCGACTCGCCCCCGGAGAGCTGCTTTTGCTAAAACCCGAGCCGTTTCTTGAAAACTCGCTTCAGAGATGAAACTTTGAGTATTGAGAGCTGCTCGAGTTATTCCCAATAAAGTGGCTCGGTAACAAACTGCTTCTTCCAATGCGCGCCCCATTCGTTGCGCTCGCACCAATCCAACTAGTTCTCCGGGCGAAAAAACATTAGACATTCCATCTTCTGAAACCAAGACCTTTGATGTTATTTGACGTACAATAATTTCTATATGCCTATTATGAATCTGTACCCCCTGGGATCGATAAACCTTTTGGATCTTATTAACCAAAGAGATACGACTTTGCACTATAGTTAGCTCAGCACCAATCAAGAATGCCCACGGCATTCCAAGAATTCTTGTTATACGTTCGTTCCAACGCTCAACCCTCTCTTCTAGATTCATCGATATTGAATCAATCGAACGTACTTCGAAGACCTGTTCTACTTTTGGAAGACCTTGGGTTATATCACCAGATCTTGATTTTTCATATATAAATGTAATTAAAGTATCACCCGCGTGCAGGATTTGCCCATAATGGCCATGAACGGTTGCTCCCGGAGTGGCCAAATAAGGCTTAGCTGATCGTATTACTACAGAGTCAACTTGAACAAGTATAACTTGACCTGATTTTAAGCGCGGTGCCTTTTTTGTTCTACATATATTTTCACAAATCAACTGCCCAAGACTCATTTTTGTAGATGTTTCTTGGCAATAATTAGGATCGAGAAAATACCAATTCCAATTTAAAAGAATGGTACTGGATGGATCGGGGTTATAAATTTTCTCATTTTCATCGAGTAAATAGTATTTAATGATTTGAAAAGTCTTTTTCAAATTGTCAATTTGCAAATCGTTATTTAGCAAGATTTGATTATGAGTTAGTAAATGGTAAAATGTATAAACATTCGCAATTTGAAAAGTTGTTCCTAAAACCCCCAGCGAATTCTTAATTGGAATTCGAGGATCTTTTGGAATTGATTCTTTTATCCCGATGGAATAGTTTACATCCTTGAATGGACCCACTCGAAAACAATTGGATGATGACAAAATTATCAACGACTCGAATCCCGTATTTCGATTCAACAACATATGAATAGTTCTTTGATTTGGGTCTGGGGTTTGTTGCATTCTTGCCTCGGAATAAATCGAAGAAAACGGATTGATATTTGTGCAATCTGATGCATTATCAGAGAGCAAGCCGGAGCCTGATGGAGCATTCCTTTTTCCGATATATGAACTAGGAGGTTTTACCAAATCGATTCTTAGGAAATGTCGAATCAAACCCTTTGTCCTTATTTCAACAAAGGAAGCACGGGCTTCTTGATTAGAAGCATTTTTTTTTTCCTGGTCCCAATTCAATACTAAACAAGTCCGAACTAATTGAATATTTGTATCAGAAATTCTTCGAATTAGTTTACCATTTCCATAAAGGATATAATTGACAACGCGAAGTTGCACACTATCCCATTGCTGCAAAAGATCCGGGGGGAAAAGCGCTGCTAAATTTATACCGTCCCTTATTTCATATGTTACGACAGGACGAACCAAAGCAAAAGACTTTTTCTTGTTAGGTGTGATCCGTTGCACATAGATCCAATTTGTCCACTTTTTAGATTTCTCGAAATTTGGTTTTCTTTCTCCTGGTGGTATCAAAACGCCCCTATGTCGGGATATCTTATCCTTCTCTCTGGGAAAATGGATATCTCCAGAAAATATTTTAAGTTCAATTCTTTTTTTTTTTCTCTCCACTCGGACTAACCCGCCTACTCGGCTTCTTATATTTAAAGTAATTTGTGTATCTACCCCAACAATACTATTGTTCTGTACCATTATGAAAGAAGATCCGGGTAAGATATGCACTTCCTCGGGAATGAAAAAAAACCGATCTACTTTCATTTGGTATTTTGGCTTAAATTCCTCACCTCCTCGATACTCAATGAAATCCTCTTTTTTGAGGATTGAATGCATTTCTAGAGTTCCGTAGTTAGTAATAGTAATGCCCGAGCTCTTGCTTCTGTATCGAGGATCATCGAAATATCCAAGAATACTATTTCTACAGAAAATGCCATTGATGGGAATTTCAATCAAAATTCCCGAAGGGGGCCTTAATTCGTTCTCGCGTTCTTGAATCGATTGGAGTGGAATGATGAATCTATTTTTTCGCCTCTTTGAGAATAAATCCGAATTCTGGTAGAGAGTAATCGTATCCTTGAGATTACAAGGACCAGTACATAGAATTCGACTAAGGTCTGAATAATCAGGAATCCTATCTTCTTTTTTATCCGAGCAATCCGAAGTAAAGAAGTTTTTCTTCAACTGATCATTCAGCCTTGAGAGATTAGAAGTAGATCTTCTCTTTACAGAATGAGAATGCGCACTTATTTGATCTTGATCCTTGTGGAGTGAAAGTGAGACCAGACTCGATCTACACGGCTCTCCTAATAATATCCATAAATGACTTGTTTTTGGTAATAGATGAACATTCCCATATGTCAATTCGGGTGCATGATACACATCGGCGCTCCAGTGCATCTCTCCGTCTGAGTCAGAATAAATATGTTTTCGAACCTTCTCTTTAAAATTCAAAGTGAATGTTCCCGCCCGAATCTCAGCAATCACCTGTTCTGATTCTACGTATTGATCGTTTTGGACTAAAAGAAAACTTTTAGGTGGAATTTTGACATTATGTCGAATATCTTCACTCTCAATAGTTACATACAAGTCTATAGAACATAGAAAAGCAGGATGTCCGTGGTGTGTACGCGTCGGATGAACCAAACCCTCGTTGAATTTGATTTTTCCATTCGAAGGAGATCGCACATGTTCTGCAGTACCCCCCGTGAATACTCCGCCGGTATGAAAAGTTCTTAATGTTAATTGAGTACCTGGTTCTCCAATCGATTGGCCTGCAATAATACCTACAGCCTCTCCCAATTCAACAAGGTCGCCGTGAGTAGGACTCCGGCCATAACATAATTGACAGATCCAAGACGAACTCCTACAAGTAAAAGGAGTTCGAATAGCTATTGGTTGTGCTCGAAGGGTTATGAATCGATTTACAAGTCCAATCCCAATGTCTTGATTTCGGGTGGCAATACACCGTGTACCGATATATATATTATCGGACAATACACGACCGATTAATGTTTGGATCAAAATCCTTTCTGGCATCATCCCATTCCGAGGACTCACAGAAATACCACGCAAGGTGCCACAATCCGTTCGACGTACAACAATGTGTTGAACTACTTCAACAAGTCTTCGCGTGAGATATCCAGCATCTGATGTTCGTACAGCAGTATCCACAACCCCTTTACGGGCTCCGTAGCAAGAAATTATATATTCGGTTAAAGAAAGCCCTTCGCGTAAATTGCTTTGAATTGGTAAATCAATCATTTGCCCCTGAGGGTCCGACATTAATCCTCTCATACCTACTAATTGATGGACCTGAGATGCATTTCCTCTAGCTCCTGAAAAAGACATTATATGAACTGGATTAAAGGGGTCAGTCATCCTAAAATTAGGATTCATTTCTTGTCGCAAATATTCACTTGTGGCGTACCATATTTCAATTGATTGTCGTAATTTTTCTACCGCGTGTACATTCCCATAATGATGATGTTTTTCCAAAATCAAACTTTGTTGTTCAGCGTCTTGAACTAGCCATCTTTTCGAGGGTATTGTTAAAAGATCATCAATTCCTAATGAAATGGATGTAGAAGTAGCTTGTTGAAAACCCAGAGTCTTTACTTGATCCAGGATGTGTGATGTATATGCCATTCCGAAGTGATCTATTAATCGACTAATAAGTCGTTTCATGGCAGTTCCGTCTATCACTTTATTGTGAAATACCAGATTGGCGCGTTCTGCCATAAGTACCTCCCTATTCTGCTGAGTAGGATTCGACAATGGGGTTTGAGTTAGTGGTTGGAAAACTTCCTTTTCTCGATCTTGATTCGCGTATCAATTCTGTAACTATCGGCCCAGTTGAAATAGGAAATAAATCAATTTGAATTCGTACTAGTATCGCAGATTTACTTAGCCCGGTTAGGTACCATACGAACGGGCCTGAGAAAACCCCTGTATGGCTTCTTCGATTTCTCGATAAAGAGAAATATGACCAACAGTGGTTCGGATGTATAGAAAAAGAATTTCTTTTTTTAGACTTCTTACTATTAGATAGTGTCCATAAATCTCATAATAAGTGCCTAAGGATTCATAGTGAACTTCGATAGGAGTTTCACTTGAAGAAATAATGCGTTGATCTAGTCGCCACCGGAGCCACAAAGGACTATCTAAACGGATTCGTTCCCGCCGATAAGCTCCAATTGCATCATACGAATTAGAAAAAAAGGGTTCTTTCGTATATTTAGAGTTCTTATTGTCACTTCTTTTATTTTGATAGTTTCGCCGATTCCACGGATTATACCTATTTACACAAATACCTCGACGATTCCCGCTCGTTAATACATAGAGTCCAATAAGCATATCTTGGGTTGGTGCGGAAATGGGATCGCCTATAGCTGGAGACAAAAGATTCATCTGAGAAAACATAAGTAAATGGGCCTCCGCTTGAGCCTCCAAAGATAAAGGTACATGAACAGCCATTTGATCCCCATCAAAATCTGCATTGAATCCCTTACAAACTAATGGGTGTAAACAAATAGCACGCCCCTCCACTAAAACGGGCTGGAATGCCTGTATACCTAATTTATGCAGAGTAGGTGCTCTATTCAGCAATACAGGATGCCCCTGCATAACTTCTTGAAGTATTTCCCATATAATAGGTTGTTTTTCCCGAATTTGACTCTTAGCAACTCCTATGTTCGAAGCAAGATGTTGTCTAATTAGACCACGAATTACAAATGGCTGGAAAAGCTCGATTGCGATTTCGCGGGGTAATCCACATCGATGTAATGAAAGCGAAGGACCTACGACAATGACGGAACGACCTGAATAATCAACCCGTTTGCCAAGCAGAGTTTCGCGAAATCTTCCCTCTTTACCTTCAATTACATCAGAAAATGACTTGTAAACTTGATTATGACCATCCCTCATTGGTTGCCCTCGGATTCCATTATCAAGAAGTGTATCCACGGCTTCTTGGACTAATTTCTCCTGACACATTATTAATTCGCCAGGCGTAAATGTTGTTAATAGATCGGTAAGAGTATTGTTCCGACAGATAACTCTTTTATAGAGTTCATTAATATCCGAGCTCATTAATTTTCCCCCATCTATCTGAAAAATGGGTCTTAACTCAGGAGGAAGGACTGGTAATAAACACAAAACCATCCATTCTGGTTCTATATTGGAAAGAATAAAATGTTTAGCTAATCCCATGCGTCTAACCAAAAAATCCCTTCTTCTTCTAACCTTTCGATCTTCCCATTCATCCCCTGTGGGTCCTTCTTCCCCTAATTCTTTCCATTCTACCAAAGAATTATCTAGAATAATTCGTAAATCTAGATCGGCCAATTGTTCTCGAATAGCACCCGCACCGGTAGAGATTTCTCTATTTCGAAATGTATCAAAGCCTTGGGTAGTAAAAAAAAGAGGAATGCTGTATTTCCAAGATTGTATTTCATATTCGAATAAACCTCGTAATCGCAAGAAAGTGGGTTTTTTCGTTATGGGCCTAGCAAAAGAAAAATTGGGATAGGATCTATAAGATCTCCCCCCTTCAAAACCGGACGTGAAAGTTTCCTTTCATCCGGCTCAAGTAGTTACACTAACTCTAAAGAAAGGAGTTTTCGCTTTCAAATTCTAGAAAACCCCAAACAAAAAGATCTACTCCGTACTCAAGTTCCCAGTGAAGACCAAACAAGCTTTCATGGATTCCGCCTTCTTTTTCTTTTTATTTATTTTCTTAATTCGTTATTCAATTACGACATAAATGAATGTGAAATT